CTGACCCCTTCCTCTGTTCCCACCTACATATATGGGATATTTTAAGAAGTGAACGTCTTTTTTCGTAGCAGGGTCGGGGGAAAGAATAGGAAAGACGATTTCACTATATTTCTGACCGGGAACAGGACCTATCACAAGAATATTTCTTTTATTAGGACGATAACACTGAAAAGAAAGATTGCCCATCTTTTCTTTCATTTCGGGAGAAATACGATCGGGGGGGGCTAATTCGAATCCCTCGGGTAAAATAAGAACAGCTCCTACATTCAAAGCTCCCTTTTTACCATTAGCAAGAACTTGTTTCAGTTGCATATCATAAGGAATTCGAACAACTGCTTCAAATACAGTATCAGGAAGTACAGCTTGCGGAACTTCAATATCCACGGGCTTATTAGCTAAATGGCAATTGGCACATACAATTCGCCCAGTTGCTTCTCGTGGGTTTTCATAACCCTGCTGCGCAAAAATGGGATATGCATTTGAAATAGATGCTCGAGTTATTACATATATCATGATCGATACATAAATGGATCGAGTCATCTGTTCTTTTACCCAAGAAAAAGTCTTTCTATTTTGCATGGTCCAATCATTGATCCCCGGAATTTCTACAATAAATTCGATAGGTAGCTAGTAGAATTCCCTATCCACGAGTTTGCCATTGTATTGATTGTACTGAAAGAATTGTACTGGTGGAATATAGTATGAATACCTTGAATTGAAAAGGTAGAAGTATAAAGAAGAAGTAAGATGAAAAATGATTTCTTTATACACGAAGAAAGATTCTGATTTGATTGATATCAAAAGATCTAATGAATTATTCATTCATTCATTGAATGATAAATTACTACAAGCGAAGGAGATACACGATTTAAAAAACGGAAGATCCAATATTTCACAATTGTATCTAGAATCACTGGAAAAGTGGAAACAAGACCAGATATAATCTGATCATTCTGAGCCAATCCAAAATCGTTGTAGATCGAACCAATCATTAGTTCCCAACCATGGGTCGAGTGAAATCCGATCCATAAATCAGTAACTAAAAGAATCGAAAAAGCTTTGATTGTATCACTTAAGTTATAGAGAAATTCCTGAATCCAAGAATTTAGAATGAAAAGTTCTTCATTACCCAGAACAAAATAACCACTTAGAATAGCGAAACAGATTAGATTTGTAGAGAAATGCAAAATGATATGGAAATGAGATTCATTGTGTCTTTGGACCAATTGTATTGTTTCCTTGTGCATTCCTATACGAAGCCTTTGCATATGTGTCTCCGAGTACTCCTTTATCATCTCGTCCAACAGGAATAGTTCTTCTAATTCCATAAATTTTTCTAGAACATTTTTCTCTTGAATATCATTCAAAAGGATTTCGGATTGCCTGGTATTCCACCAATTCAGAATCCAAGTTTCTAGACATTTCTTAAATGAAAGAGAAACCCACCAGGGCAAAAAGAGTATAGACACAAGATATGGGAGGGAAGCCAATGCTTTCTTTTTTTTCATTCTGTATCTGTGATGTGAATTGTTAATGAACCTGTTTCATTCGTCGATTCTATCTGAGATTTCTATGAAGCACGAGTTATATAACAAGAGCCTATAACTCTAACAAGAACAAGGTATCGAACCTATGAATCTTTTCCTATTTTTGTTTTTGTGTAAGACTTGAGTCTTTGGATCTAGAATAATCTAGAATAGAACATAGAAGAAGGCCCTTTTCGAATGAAAAAAAAAGAAGTAAATACTCTTTCCATATTCCAGAGATCTCGATTAGGCAAATTGTAACCGATTTCCTCTTCATTTCTTCCTTTCCATGAAGACTCGAAAGCCCATTTGAACTAACGAATATAATTTGGATTTAAAGACGAACCCTACCGGATCCTTTAATTCTTTTATTTCTATTTCGAATTCGAAAGATTTCACTGTCTAACCGCAGCGCGGGGATAGGGTATCAATTCAAAGGCCTAAAAAGAGGAATTCTATTTTACGAAAACAAAAGACATGTTAGGATATTTGATGAATCTATGCTTATTAGACCTTTTACTAGTATAAAGAGTGAAGCTGGACGCCATGTGTATGCGTATAAAAAAGAGTTTTTGTGTACAAATAGTTTCTATTCTCCTTAATAGATTTTCAAATCTATTTTCTTTGATTAGTTATATTCTCTTTTATGAATATTGTTCCATATGCTTCCTCCTGCTTTTGAGATGCATTAAGTTCCTTCTCTCATGCTGAGATTGATTCTTCAGTTCATTTCAAAATACTTCAATGGGTACGCGCAAGAAATAGGCCAATTCGGCAGCTTTTTGTTCAATTTCTCGTGGAGTCAAATTCTCATCAGTACGGGTCAAGGGAATGGCTCCTTGGCCCCTGATTTCCATATAAAGGACACGACGAGGAAAAAGACCCTCTCTCACCTCCATTCTGATTGATTGGATATCTTTCAGAAAGAAACGAAGGAAGATGCGACGATTTCTTCCAGGAAATCCCCAACGAAAAAGGGACATTATCCCTTCTTTTCTATCGAATCGGTCATAACCACTACCTACATTCCATGAAATTGTGCACCACAAATAAGAACTAATGAATAGACCTGCGATCCCATAGAAAGACATCACGATCCCTTGTGGGAAAAAAGGAATTTGCTGAGACGGAAATACGGATATCAGATTTTTACCAAGATAACTGGAAGTTCCAACCACTAAGAATCCTAGTGAACCTAAAAAAAGGATACAGGCCCAGAAAAAATTACTTGTTTTTCGAGACCCCGTTATAAGTTCTATCCATATAAGTTCTGATCGCCAGTTCATACTATACTAGATCCAGTTGCATTCGATTGGAATTGAGAGAATAACCCAAATGGATTTTACTCGACTTTATTGCTTGATCCCGAAGTAACTTTCATCAACTAGCAGCATTCCGACGGGAACCATTAGGAATAATTGGTTAGATACATTGAGTTTCTATTTCAAAGATTTTTCAAAAAAGATTTGCTGATCATTTTGAATTGAATCATTTAATTTATTAAGCTATAACCGCATATACATGCATTAATGCGTATATTATGCATCGGCATACATAACAAAACCACTCTTCCATTTGTTTTCGGAAAGGCCACATATCATATATCCTACCATATTACATTAAAAAAGCATCTGTATGATGCTCCAGTGTTGAAAGAAATTGATGAGATTTGGTCCCATCATATTTAGACAATCTTATTTCTTTGGACATAAAGAGATAAAGAAGCCATTGCGATTGCCGGAAAGACTAGGCCCACTAAAGGAACAAAAATAGAGGGAAAGTTCAAATCTATCATAGAATGGGTACCTCGATTTCATATTTGTACCTATTATAATTATAAATTATAATTATAAAGATATCTTATGATAAGTCTATCTATTAGAAAGAATATTAAGAGAATCTTAATATGAAGTATTTCAGAATCAATAACGAATGTAGAACTAAATGAAGTGTACCTATTCCTCTTTCTACACGAATATGTATGAGAATCCGCTTTCAGAAATTGGATTCTTCTTCTCCCATCCTTATCTTCATCGTCTTTTCTATCTTTCCTTTCAAAACAAAAAAAGGTGTTTTGAAAGGAAAGATAGAAAAGAGTTTCTTATGAGTTCCCGACTTTAACCAATCTTATCCAACAAACAGGGATTCCTAGTGAAAACGGGGATTCTCGGTAAATAGAAAGAACCTCTATATTCTTATTATTTGTTATTTGAATATTTCTATTTTATTTATTTGATTTGAGATTTCTTCTTTTTTACTATTTTCTTTTCATTTTTTCGATATCTTTTTTTATCTATTTTTCGTTGTTCTATATATGAATATGTCAAAAGGACGAAGAAATTTCTTTTTATTTCCCGGATTTCTCGGAAGGAGAAAGAAATCCTTTTTTATCTTGTCGATAGAGGGATGCTTATTTCTAATCAGGAAGAGAGGTAGAATAAAAAAAGGATCCGGGGCAAAAAGTCATTATCCAAAACTTCTGACTCTTACTACACTTATCACTGATGTCCCCAAAGAAAACACCATCTTCTTAGTTTTGTTTTTTTCATTCTAATGAACTAAATGCTTATTCGCTACAAAGAAAAATAACTGAAGCTAGCGCTATACTTCCATTTGAAAATGAAGAATTTCAATCTTTTTTAAAATCTTTTTTTAATCTTGATTCAAGGGAAGGAAACCATGTAGCTGAAATAACTCATTCAGAACACCTTTTAAAGGATTACGTGGTACGATTGGGTCGAATAAGCCCTTATGGAATAAATACTCAGCCGCTTGTGAACCGTCGGGTACTGTCTTTTTCAATGTTTGTTCAATTACTCTTTTACCCGCAAACGCAATGTAGGCATTAGGTTCAGCAATAATGATATCTCCCAACATACCAAAACTCGCTGTAACTCCGCCAGTTGTAGGAGATGTAAGGATTGATACATAGAATAACTTTTTCTTTGATTGATAATCATATGAAGCAGAAGATATTTTAGCCATTTGCATCAAGCTCAAACTCCCTTCTTGCATGCGTGCTCCTCCAGAAGCACACACAATAATGACAGGTAGAGATCGATTAGTAGCATACTCGATCAAACGGGTGATTTTCTCACCTACTACGGATCCCATACTACCTCCCATAAACTGAAAATCCATAACTCCAATTGCTATGGGAATACTATTTAGTTGACCTACGCCCGTTTGAACAGCTTCAGTTAAACCCGTTTTTCTTTGATAAAAAGAGATGCGATCTATATAAGGTTCCTCCTCTGAATGAAATTCAATGGGGTCCATAGAGACCATATCTTCATCCATAGGCTCCCAAGTGCCAGGATCAATAAAGAGTTCGATTCTATCTGAACTACTCATTTTCAAATGATATCCGCAGTGTTCACAAATATTCATTTTTGAACTAAAGAATTTCTTATAATTTAATCCATAACAATTATCACATTGAACCCATAACTGTTTGTATTTTGTATTTATATCGAAATCATTAGATCTTTCTCTTATATTGAAAGAACTGTTACTAGTTTTGATACTAGAATTTCTACTTTCAATACTACTTATACTTTCCGTACAAATGAAACTAGAAATGTAACTGTCGATACCACTGTAAATGTCACTATTCAGACTGATTTCAAAACGAAGATAACTATCAATGCAACTATTAATGTGATTATTCCAATTAGATTGAGTATCATACATGGAATAATAATAGTAGTAATTACTACTATTAGACCCACTATTCAAATAACTAGGAAAAAGAATCTCTAGTTCACTCAAAAAAGAACTAGCATTGTCAATATCAAAAATCTGATTTTCAATATCAAAATATACAGAATAAGTGTCACCATTACTATTTCTAACTAAAAAAGTATGATCAGAGATCAAACTCCAAATATTACTGCTATCAAATAAATAATTTAGATAATTAATATTACTGAAACTAGAACTGTCCCAACTAGGAATCTTTTTCTCCGCATCATTTTTCATAGGTTCTTCACTTCCACTGGTATGTCCAAGAGCATCAAGACTATCCATTGATTTACTTAGTCCACACCTATGTTCTAACTTCTTGTTAGACAACATCGAATTGAACCAACATTTTTCCATAGATTCTTTCTGCCCCCTATTTTCTGAAAACCTAATACTAATAAATGAATAGTCATTCGATGAAGAAAAAATCATTTTACTCTTTCTTTTTTCTTTCTTTTTCTTTCTCATCAGAATTCAAATGAAGCATATAATCCAATCATTAAGATTGTTAATGAAAAACGAGCGAGTCTTGAAAAGAAAGGATTCTCCTTTTGAGGAATCCGGTGAATCATTTCAATATTATGATAGTGATTATGATAGAATCTTTTCCTCAAAAAAAGATATATAAAGACAGGTTTCTCTCATGTAAAACTTTCAATTCTCATCAAAAAGATACATAGTTGTTTCTTCCCATAAATTAAAAATGAATTCTCGTCTCGTAGAATCTCGTGTCATATAGTCAAATAAGAAAATGAGTTTCTATTACAACAGGGAACGAAAAAGACAATATACAGGATAGGGGTAGAAGGAATCCTTCCCTTGGCTTGAATAAAATGATCCACCAATCCAATCCCAAGGATCCATAATTCAGCCTATGGCTCCAACAATAAATAATAGAATAGATAAGTTGTTTAGTCTTCCTTCGATCTTATCTTATTATGTTTACATTTTGTATCTACTTGTATATCGTATTGTATATCGTAAGGTCTGTACATATAAAAGATATATGCAAATACACAAAGACCCTCATAGTTCATAGTATAGGATTAGTATAAGATGTTTATTCTTTATTCGGCCCAATCTTTCTTTTTTTGAGGAAAAGATTGGGCCAAGTTTCATTGCAATAAATTAGGAGAACAAACAGGAATTGCTGAATTATACGCGTTTATTTTGTCTCTATATCTGGCGTATCCACTGGTTCGAAATCGAATGTGATCTGTTTCCATACTTCACAAGCAGCGGCTAGCTCAGGGCTCCATTTGGCAGCTTCACGAATAATATCATTACCTTCACGAGCAAGATCACGTCCCTCATTACGAGCTTGTACACATGCTTCTAAAGCCACCCGATTAGCTACTGCACCGGGTGCATTTCCCCAAGGGTGCCCTAAAGTTCCTCCACCGAACTGTAGTACGGAATCATCCCCAAAGATTTCGGTTAGGGCAGGCATATGCCAAACATGAATACCCCCTGAAGCCACGGGCAGAACACCTGGCATAGAGACCCAGTCTTGAGTGAAAAAAATACCACGACTTCGATCTTTTTCAATAAAATCATCACGTAATAAATCAACAAAACCCAAAGTCATCTCACGTTCCCCCTCCAGTTTACCCACTACTGTACCAGCGTGAATATGATCTCCACCAGACATACGTAATGCTTTAGCTAGTACACGAAAATGCATACCATGATTTTTCTGTCTATCGATAACTGCATGCATTGCGCGATGGATGTGAAGAAGTAGACCATTGTCGCGGCAATAATGAGCCAAGCTAGTATTTGCGGTGAACCCCCCAGTTAAGTAGTCATGCATTACGATAGGAACTCCCAATTCTCTGGCAAATACCGCTCTTTTGATCATTTCTTCACATGTACCCGCAGTTGCATTCAAGTAATGTCCTTTAATTTCACCCGTTTCGGCTTGGGCTTTATAAAGTGCTTCGGCACAAAATAAGAAACGATCTCTCCAACGCATAAATGGTTGTGAATTTACGTTTTCATCATCCTTAGTAAAATCAAGTCCACCCCGTAGACATTCATAAACCGCTCTACCGTAGTTTTTTGCGGATAATCCCAATTTTGGTTTAATAGTACATCCCAATAGGGGACGACCGTACTTGTTCAATTTATCTCTTTCAACTTGGATGCCATGAGGCGGACCTTGGAAAGTTTTGGAATAAGAAGTGGGAATTCGTAGATCTTCCAGACGTAGAGCTCGCAGGGCTTTGAA